GTTAATGTAGCTTAATTTTAAAGCAAGACACTGAAAATGTCTAGATGGGCAGTTATAACCCCATAAACATATAGGTTTGGTCCTAGCCTTTCCATTAGCTCTCAGTGAGATTACACATGCAAGCATCTACAGCCCTGTGAGAATGCCCTCTACCAAAACATGAGGAGCGAGTATCAAGCACGCACCTATGCAGCTCAAAACACTTTGCTCAGCCACGCCCCCACGGGATAACAGCAGTGACAAACATTTAGCAATGAACGAAAGTTTAACTAAGCTACACTGATCATTAGAGTTGGTCAATTTCGTGCCAGCCACCGCGGCCATACGATTGACTCGAGTTAATAGAGCTCGGCGTAAAGGGTGTTTAAGAATTCCACCCAAATACAATAAAGCTAACCTGTAACTAAGTCGTAAAAAACCACAGTTACAGTGAAATATACTACGAAAGTGGCTTTAGTATTCTGAATACACTATAGCTAAGGAACAAACTGGGATTAGATACCCCACTATGCTTAGCCCTAAACCTCAGTAAATCAACAAACAAACTTATTCGCCAGAACACTACAAGCAACAGCTTGAAACTCAAAGGACCTGGCGGTGCTTTACATCCGTCTAGAGGAGCCTGTTCTATAATCGATACACCCCGATAAACCTCACCACCTCTTGCCATCAGCCTGTATACCGCCATCTTCAGCAAACTCCTTAATGATCGCAAAGTAAGCAGAAGTATCATCATAAAAACGTTAGGTCAAGGTGCAGCCAATGACGTGGGAAGAAATGGGCTACATTTTCTGAATCAGAAAACTATACGATACCCCTTATGAAATCTAAGGGCCCAAGGTGGATTTAGCAGTAAACCAAGAATAGAGAGCTTGATTGAAACAAGGCCATTAAGCACGCACACACCGCCCGTCACCCTCCTCGAACATCATACAAAAGTAAACTAACAACAAACCACTTAATAGTGATATAGAGGGGATAAGTCGTAACATGGTAAGCGTACTGGAAAGTGCGCTTGGACAAACCAAAACGTAGCTTAAATTAAAGCATCTGGCTTACACCCAGAAGACCTCATGAAAATGATCGTTTTGAGCTAACCCTAGCCCAAGACACCCACCATGTATACTACCCAATCACATCAACCAAATCATTTACCCTCCATAAAAGTATAGGTGATAGAAATTAAACTCCAGGCGCTATAGCGATAGTACCGTAAGGGAAAGATAAAAACCTAATGTAGCATAAAAAAGCAAAGACAAACCCTTCTACCTTTTGCATAATGAATCAACTAGAAACAACCTTATAAAGAGAACTTAAATAACGCCCCCCGAAACCAAACGAGCTACCCAAGGACAGCTAAAGAGCACACCCGTCTATGTGGCAAAATAGTGGGAAGATCTTTGGGTAGTGGTGACAAACCTACCGAGCTTGGTGATAGCTGGTTGTCCAAGACAGAATCTTAGTTCAGCTTTAAAATTACCCTCAGAATCACTAATCCTTCTGTAATTTTAACTGTTAGCCTAAAGAGGGACAGCTCTTTAGACCCTAGGAAACAACCTTTTATAGAGAGTAAACCATATAACCACCATAGTTGGCCTAAAAGCAGCCACCAATTAAGAAAGCGTTAAAGCTCAATACATACTCACCAATAATTCTACTAACCACACTGAACTCCTCATACAAATTGGACTAATCTATTATCTAATAGAAGCAATAATGTTGATATAAGTAACATGAAATTATTCTCCCCGCATAAGCTTATTACAGACCAAAACAACTACTGTTAGTTAACAGCCTAATTAAAATATACTATAACTTAATCCACTAATTAGTTAAACTGTTGACCCAACACAGGCATGCATTAAGGAAAGATTAAAAAAAGTAAAAGGAACTCGGCAAACTTTACCCCGCCTGTTTACCAAAAACATCACCTCTAGCATCTCAAGTATTAGAGGCACTGCCTGCCCAGTGACACATGTTCAACGGCCGCGGTACCCTGACCGTGCAAAGGTAGCATAATCACTTGTTCTCTAAATAGGGACTTGTATGAATGGCCACACGAGGGTTTAACTGTCTCTTACTTTTAATCAGTGAAATTGACCTATCCGTGAAGAGGCGGATATACCAAAATAAGACGAGAAGACCCTATGGAGCTTCAATTTAATAGTACAGACTAACACTTTTAAAACCTACAGGCATCAACCTACCGTAAATGTACTATAAATTTCGGTTGGGGTGACCTCGGAGCATAACACAACCTCCGAAAAACGCATACTAAGACCTAACCAGTCTAAGTAAACACACACTCATTGACCCAATAACTTGATCAACGGACCAAGTTACCCTAGGGATAACAGCGCAATCCTATTTTAGAGTCCATATCGACAATAGGGTTTACGACCTCGATGTTGGATCAAGACATCCCAATGGTGCAGACGCTATTAAGGGTTCGTTTGTTCAACGATTAAAGTCTTACGTGATCTGAGTTCAGACCGGAGCAATCCAGGTCGGTTTCTATCTATTAAATATTTCTCCCAGTACGAAAGGACAAGAGAAATAGGGCCTACTTCACAAAGCGCCCTCAAAAATTAGATGACTAACATCTTAATCTAACATACTACCATTTCACCCAAGAACAGGGCTTGTTAAGGTGGCAGAGCCCGGTAAATGCATAAAACTTAAAACTTTACTACCAGAGGTTCAACTCCTCTCCTTAACAACGTGTTCATAGCTAACCTTCTTCTACTAATCTTACCAGCCCTAATCGCCATGGCATTTTTAACGCTCACAGAACGAAAAATCCTAGGCTACATACAATTCCGAAAGGGCCCAAACATTGTAGGCCCCTATGGAACACTTCAGCCAATCGCAGACGCCATAAAACTCTTCACAAAAGAACCACTAATACCCATTACATCCACCACAACCCTCTATCTGACCGCCCCCACCCTAGCCCTCTCAATCGCCCTACTTTTATGAACACCACTCCCCATGCCATATTCCCTAATAAACTTCAACCTAGGCCTCCTATTTATCCTAGCAACATCAAGCCTCGCCGTGTACTCAATTCTATGGTCCGGGTGAGCATCCAACTCAAACTATGCACTAATCGGAGCACTACGAGCTGTAGCTCAAACAATCTCATACGAAGTTACCCTAGCCATCATCCTCCTATCCACCCTGCTAATAAGCGGGTCATTCAACCTTCAATCACTCATCACAACACAAGAGTACTCATGACTTCTATTCCCATCATGACCCCTAGCCATAATATGATTCATCTCAACACTAGCAGAAACTAATCGAGCTCCCTTTGACTTAACAGAAGGTGAATCTGAACTAGTTTCAGGGTTCAATATTGAATACGCCGCAGGCTCATTCGCTCTATTCTTCATAGCAGAATACATAAACATCATTATAATAAACGCCCTAACCTCCACTATCTTTCTAGCCACACCCCTTAACACAACAACACCAGAGACCTACACAGTAAACTTTATAGCCAAAGCCCTCCTACTAACCTCTTTGTTCCTATGAGTTCGAACAGCATACCCCCGCTTCCGTTATGACCAACTTATATACTTACTCTGAAAAAATTTTTTACCACTTACACTAGCACTGTGCATATGATATATTTCAATACCTACCCTAACATCCTGCATTCCACCCCAAACATAAGAAATATGTCTGATAAAAGAGTTACTTTGATAGAGTAAATGATAGAGGTTTAAATCCTCTTATTTCTAGAATTATAGGAATCGAACCTATTCATGAGAACTCAAAACTCTCCGTGCTACCTATTACACTATATCCTAACAGTAAGGTCAGCTAAACAAGCTATCGGGCCCATACCCCGAAAATGTCGGTTCAATCCTTCCCGTACTAAAATCAACCCTCTAGCCCACCTCATTATTTCCTTCACCATTATAACAGGAACCATAATCACAATAATAAGCTCTCACTGATTCCTGATCTGAGCCGGCCTAGAACTAAATATACTAGCTATTATTCCAATATTAGCAAAAAAGACAAAACCCCGATCTACAGAAGCATCCACCAAATACTTTTTAGTCCAAGCAACAGCATCATTAATTCTCCTAATAGCTATTATCCTTAATAACCTAACTTCCGGACAGTGGTCAATTAACTCTCCCCCCAACCAAATTTTATCTACAATAATACTAATTGCCCTAACCATAAAACTAGGAATAACCCCCTTCCACTTCTGACTCCCAGAAGTAACTCAAGGGATCCCCCTAATTCCAGCCATAATCATACTTACATGACAGAAACTTGCCCCCCTATCAATTATACTCCAAATCTTCCCATCAATAAATATAAGCATAATCCTAATAATATCCACCCTATCAATCATAATGGGTAGCTGAGGCGGACTAAACCAAACACAATTACGTAAAATTCTGGCCTACTCCTCAATTACTCATATAGGATGAATACTAGCAGTACTGCTTTACAACCCAAGCATTACCGTTCTAACCCTAACTATCTACATCCTCTTAACAACCTCATCATTCTTAGTATTCTATTCAAACTCAAACGTAACAACCTTATCACTATCCCACACCTGAAACAAGTTAACATGAATAATACCCATAATCCCACTAATTATAATATCCCTGGGAGGCCTACCCCCACTAACAGGCTTTTCCCCAAAATGAGCAATTATACTAGAACTTACAAAAAATAATAACCTAATTTTCCCCCTAACAATAGCCATCCTAACACTAATAAACCTCTACTTTTATATACGCCTAACATACTCAATCTCAATAACAATATTCCCCACATCTAACAATACTAAAATCAACTGACAACTAAAATACACAAAACCAACACCACTTTTATCCCCTCTTATAGTGTCCTCCACTTTCCTCCTACCTCTAACCCCACTAATACTTGTAACCTAGAAATTTAGGTTAATAAGACCAAGGGCCTTCAAAGCCCTTAGTAAGTAAGCTGTACTTAATTTCTGCACCACCATAAGGACTGCAGAACTCCATTCTGCATCAACTGAACGCAAATCAATTACTTTAATTAAGCTAAGCCCTTACTAGATTGATGGGACTTTAACCCACAAAAATTTAGTTAACAGCTAAATAACCTAATCAACTGGCTTCAATCTACTTCTCCCGCCGTCAGGGAAAAAAAGGCGGGAGAAGCCCCGGCAGAATTGAAGCTGCTTCTTTGAATTTGCAATTCAACATGATAAATCACCTCGGGACTGGTAAAAAGAGGGGCTACTCCTCTGTCTTTAGATTTACAGTCTAATGCTTACTCAGCCATTTTACCTCTACCTATGTTCATAAATCGCTGATTATTTTCAACCAACCATAAAGACATTGGAACACTATACCTACTATTTGGCGCATGAGCAGGAGCAGTGGGAACAGCCCTAAGTCTCCTCATTCGAACAGAACTGGGCCAACCCGGAAGCTTAATAGAAGATGACCATGTGTATAATGTCATCGTCACCTCCCACGCATTTATCATAATTTTCTTCATGGTTATGCCCATTATAATTGGGGGTTTTGGAAACTGGCTCATCCCTCTAATAATTGGCGCTCCAGACATGGCATTCCCTCGGATAAATAATATAAGCTTCTGACTTCTACCCCCATCTCTCCTTCTCCTACTCGCATCATCAACCTTAGAAGCCGGTGCTGGAACCGGCTGAACAGTCTACCCTCCCCTAGCAGGAAACATGTCGCACCCAGGCGCCTCTGTAGACCTAACCATCTTCTCACTACACTTAGCAGGTGTGTCTTCTATTCTAGGAGCTATCAATTTTATTACTACAATTATCAACATAAAACCCCCAGCCATAACCCAATACCAAACCCCCTTATTCGTATGGTCCGTACTAATTACAGCAGTCCTTCTCCTACTCTCTCTGCCCGTCCTAGCTGCTGGAATTACCATATTACTAACTGACCGTAACCTTAACACTACGTTCTTCGATCCTGCCGGAGGCGGTGACCCCATCTTATACCAACACCTATTCTGATTTTTTGGTCACCCTGAAGTATATATTCTTATCTTACCAGGATTCGGAATAATCTCACATATTGTAACATATTACTCCAATAAAAAAGAACCGTTTGGTTACATGGGCATGGTATGAGCTATAATATCTATTGGCTTCTTAGGGTTTATCGTATGAGCCCACCATATATTTACAGTAGGAATAGACGTTGACACCCGCGCATACTTCACTTCCGCCACTATAATTATCGCTATTCCTACCGGAGTAAAAGTTTTCAGTTGACTAGCCACGCTACATGGTGGCAACATCAAATGATCCCCTGCAATACTTTGGGCCCTAGGCTTCATTTTCCTATTCACCGTAGGTGGACTAACAGGAATCGTACTAGCCAACTCATCATTAGACATTGTTCTGCATGACACTTACTATGTTGTAGCCCACTTCCACTACGTTCTATCTATAGGAGCAGTATTTGCTATTATAGGGGGTTTCGTTCACTGATTTCCACTATTCTCGGGCTACACACTTGACCAAACCTATGCTAAAATCCACTTTACCATTATATTTGTAGGAGTAAATTTAACCTTCTTCCCACAACACTTTCTTGGCCTATCCGGAATACCCCGACGATATTCAGACTACCCAGACGCCTATACCACATGAAACATTATCTCATCTGTGGGCTCATTTATCTCACTAACCGCAGTGATCCTAATAATCTTTATGATCTGAGAAGCCTTCTCTTCAAAACGTAAAGTTTCAGCCGTAGAACAACTATCGACCAACCTAGAGTGAATGTACGGATGCCCTCCCCCATATCACACATTTGAAGAGGCTACTTATGTAAAACTCCTAGGCGAAAAAGGAAGGATTTGAACCCCCAAAAATTGGTTTCAAGCCAATCCCATAGACCCCTATGACTTTTTCAATAAGATATTAGTAAAACAATTACATGACTTTGTCAAAGTCAAATTATAGACTAAACATCTATATATCTTAATGGCAACACCAGCTCAGTTAGGCCTACAAAACGCTACATCTCCAATTATAGAAGAACTTATTGCTTTTCACGACCATGCCCTTATAATTATTTTCCTAATTAGCTCATTAGTCTTATATGTTATTTCTATTATACTTACCACCAAGCTCACCCACACTAGCACTATAAATGCCCAAGAAATTGAAATAATCTGAACTATCCTGCCCGCCCTTATCCTCATTATAATTGCTCTACCATCTCTACGCATCTTGTACATAACAGATGAGTTCAATAAACCCTACCTAACACTTAAAGCCATTGGCCACCAATGATACTGAAGCTATGAATACTCTGACTATGAAGACTTAGCTTTCGACTCCTATATTATACCAACATATTTCCTAGAGCCCGGAGAGTTTCGACTCCTTGAAGTAGATAACCGAACAACCTTGCCAATAGAAGCAGACATTCGCATATTAGTCTCATCACAAGACGTACTCCACTCATGAGCCGTACCATCATTAGGTGTAAAAACAGATGCAATCCCAGGGCGCTTAAATCAAACTATACTAGCCTCTATACGACCTGGCCTATTTTACGGACAGTGCTCAGAAATTTGCGGATCCAACCACAGCTTTATACCTATTGTCCTAGAATTCATTTATTTCCAAGATTTTGAAGTATGAGCATCATACCTATACATCGTATCACTGTAGAGCTAACATAGCATTAACCTTTTAAGTTAAAGACTGAGAGGACCCCCTCTCTGCAGTGAGTGCCACAACTAGACATCTCACCATGACCAATGGTGATTCTATCAATAATCGCGTCCCTATTCTACATAATCCAATTAAAAATGTTGAACTTTACTTTTCACACCAACCCATCATCAAAATTAATTAAAACACAAAAACACAAAACAACTTGAGATCTAAAATGAACCAAAATCTATTTGCCTCCTTTAATATCCCTGCAATCCTAGGAATTCCCCTAGTAGTACTAATTATTATACTACCTACTATATTAATTACCCCACCCAAAAAACTAATCAACAACCGACTATCCTCCCTTCAACAATGATTAATTCAACTCACACTAAAACAGATAATAACAACTCACACCCCAAAAGGACGAACTTGATCCCTTATACTACTATCTCTAATCACATTTATTGCCCTAAACAACCTCCTCGGACTCACACCCTATGCATTCACACCAACCACACAGCTATCAATAAATCTAGGCATAGCAATTCCCCTATGAACGGCAACTGTACTCATAGGGCTTCGATTTAAAACAAAATCATCCCTAGCCCACTTCTTACCACAAGGAACCCCTACACCACTCATCCCTATGCTAATTATCATCGAAACAATCAGCCTACTCATCCAACCAGTAGCTTTAGCCGTACGACTAACAGCCAACATCACAGCAGGCCACCTACTAATGCACCTACTAGGAGACACCGCACTAACCCTTATATCTATCTACCTATCATCCTCCACAATCACCATTATCATTATCATTCTTCTCATTACCCTAGAATTGGGCGTAGCCCTCATTCAAGCCTACGTATTTACTCTACTAGTAAGTCTATACCTACACGACAACTCCTAATGACACACCAAACACATGCCTATCACATAGTCAACCCAAGCCCTTGACCATTAACAGGAGCCTTATCAGCTTTCCTCCTGACATCTGGTTTAGTTATATGATTCCACTACTACTACTCACTTCTTCTAATCGCCGGCCTACTAGCCAGTACAATAACTATGTTTCAGTGATGACGCGATGTGGTGCGAGAAAGCACATACCAAGGCCACCATACTACTCCAGTTCAAAAGGGCCTCCGATACGGAATAGTGCTATTCATTATCTCTGAAGTATTCTTCTTTGCCGGCTTCTTCTGAGCATTCTACCACTCTAGCCTAGCCCCAACCCCACAAACAGGAGGACAATGACCCCCTACAGGCATCTTACCCCTCGACCCAATAGAAGTACCCCTCCTAAACACAGCCGTACTACTAGCATCGGGGGTAACAATCACTTGAGCACACCATAGCTTAATAGAAGCCAACCGAAAAGAATCAGCTCAAGCCCTTCTTATAACTATTACACTAGGAGCATACTTTACATATCTACAAATATCAGAATACTCCGAAACCTCATTCACTATCTCAGACGGAATTTATGGGTCCACATTCTTTATAGCCACAGGATTCCATGGACTACATGTAATCATTGGAACCACTTTTCTCATCACTTGTTATTTTCGTCAACAATTATTTCACTTCACATCCAGCCATCACTTTGGCTTCGAAGCCGCAGCATGATATTGACATTTCGTAGATGTCGTGTGGCTGTTCCTTTACATCTCTATCTACTGATGAGGATCTTACTCTCTTAGTATAAACAGTACTATTGACTTCCAATCAATAAGCCTCGACAAATTCGAGAGAGAGTAATAAACTTAGCGCTAACCCTGGTAACTAGCACCCTCTTAGCCCTACTTCTTATTACTATCACATTCTGACTCCCGCAATTGAACGCATATGCAGAAAAACATAACCCCTATGAATGCGGATTCGACCCTACAACCTCAGCCCACCTACCCTTCTCCATAAAGTTCTTCCTGGTCGCCATTACATTCCTTCTGTTTGACCTAGAAATTGCTCTTCTACTCCCCCTACCTTGAGCAACCCAAGCAAATAGCTTAATGCTAACAATCAATACAACCTTCATGTTGCTCACTATCCTTGTACTAGGGCTAGCATACGAATGATCTCAAAAGGGGTTAGATTGAATCGAGTTGGTATATAGTTTATTTAAAACAAATGATTTCGACTCATTAGATTATGAACATTCATATTTACCAAAGTGCCTTTTATTTACATCAACGTAATCTTAGCATACTTTATATCATTACTAGGCCTACTAATTTACCGATCTCATCTAATATCATCATTACTATGCTTAGAAGGTATAATATTATCATTATTTATTATAATCACACTCTCAACCTTAAACCTCCACCTAATATTAATATATATGATACCCATTACCCTTTTAGTATTTGCCGCATGCGAAGCTGCAGTGGGCCTAGCTCTTCTAGTTCTAATCTCCAATTTATATGGTTTAGATTATGTACAAAACTTAAACCTACTCCAATGCTAAAAATTATTGTACCAACAATCATAATACTACCAGCCATATGACTATCAAAAAATCACATAATATGAACCAATACTATTACTTGTAGCCTATTAACTAACATTTTTATACTCCTAGTACTCTACCTACCCAATAACTCATGCAATGTGTCACAAACTTTCCTCTCAGACCCACTAACATCACCTCTACTAATATTAACAGCCTGACTCCTACCCCTTATAATTATAGCAACACAACAACACCTATATAACAACTCTACTCCACGAAAAAAACTATACTTATCAATACTAATCCTCCTACAAATCTCTTTAATTATAACATTCTCCGCTACCGAATTAGTCTTATTTTACATCCTGTTTGAAACTACTCTAATTCCCACCTTAATTATTATCACCCGCTGGGGTTATCAACCAGAGCGCTTAAACGCTGGGTCCTACTTCCTATTTTATACACTAGCAGGATCTCTACCCCTATTAATTACACTTCTATATTATTTAAGCACCCTAGGATCCCTAAACATGCTCATAATAACAGTCAACACCAAACAAATACTACCATCTTGAACAGATAACATCACATGACTAGGATGCATAATGGCCTTTATGGTCAAAATACCCCTATATGGACTTCATCTATGACTCCCCAAGGCCCACGTTGAAGCCCCAATTGCAGGCTCAATAGTGCTTGCAGCGGTCCTACTAAAACTAGGTGGCTATGGAATAATACGAGTCACCCCAATACTAGATCCCGTAACAGAAAAAATAAGCTATCCCTTTCTTATTCTATCCCTATGGGGCATAGTAATAACAAGCTCCATTTGCCTACGACAAGCCGACCTAAAATCACTCATCGCTTACTCCTCTGTTAGCCACATGGCACTTGTTATTCTAGCAATTCTTATCCAAACCCCTTGAAGCCTCACCGGAGCAATAACTCTAATAATCGCTCACGGACTCACCTCATCTCTGCTATTTTGCCTGGCAAATTCTAATTACGAACGAATTCACAGCCGAACTATAATATTTACTCGAGGCCTTCAAGCACTATTCCCACTGTTAGCCCTATGATGACTACTAGCCAACCTAGCCAACCTAGCCCTACCTCCAACAATTAACCTGATCGGTGAACTACTAACAATCCTAGCCTCCTTTTCCTGATCCAATTTTACTATCATGTTTACAGGATCAAACATACTAATCACAGCCCTATATTCACTCCACATATTCACCTCAACACAACGAGGGTCACTAACATATAGTACCAGTAATGTAAAGCCTCTATTCACGCGAGAAAACATACTAATGCTGATACATATGGCACCAATACTCTTACTAATCCTAAATCCCCAAACAACCATGGGGGTGACACCTTGTGGCTATAGTTTAATAAAAACATTAGATTGTGAGTCTAATAATAGAAACTCGTGACTTCTTAGCTACCAAGAAAGTATGCAAGAACTGCTAACTCATGCTACCAGGTCTAACAACCTGGCTTTCTTAACTTTTAAAGGATAGTAGTTATCCGTTGGTCTTAGGAACCAAAAACGTTGGTGCAACTCCAAATAAAAGTAAAAATACACTCTTCCATAACTCTAATAACAATAATCCCACTACTAGCACCCATTATTATTACCCTCATTAATCCACACAAAACCCATCTATACCCCCACTATGTAAAACTAGCTATCATCTATGCTTTCACTATCAGCATCCTATCCATATTGATATTTATCTTCATAGGCCAAGAGTCAATGATCTCAAACTGACATTGACTAACTATCCAAACCATAAAACTATCACTAAGCTTTAAAATAGACTTTTTCTCCATAATATTCACCCCCGTAGCACTATTCGTCACTTGATCAATTGTAGAATTCTCAATATGATATATAAGCTCAGACCCAAACATCAACCAATTTCTCAAGTACTTACTTATTTTTCTAGTCACAATACTTATTCTAATTACTGCTAATAACATATTTCAACTTTTTATCGGCTGGGAAGGCATAGGCATTATATCCTTTCTACTTATTAGCTGGTGGTACGGCCGAACAGACGCCAACACAGCAGCCCTGCAAGCAATCCTATACAATCGCATTGGGGACATCGGCTTCATCCTAGCAATAGCATGATTCTTTACACACTCCAACTCATGGGATTTTCAACAAATATTCATTCTTAACACCACCCCAAACTCTTTTCCCCTAATCAGCCTTCTCTTAGCAGCAACAGGAAAATCAGCCCAATTCGGCCTACACCCATGACTCCCATCTGCCATAGAAGGACCCACCCCAGTCTCAGCACTGCTACACTCCAGCACAATAGTTGTAGCAGGGGTTTTCTTAATTATCCGCTTCCACCCTATAATTGAAAACAACCCACTCACTCAAACTCTGACCCTGTCACTAGGTGCTATCACCACACTATTCACAGCAATCTGTGCCTTAACACAAAACGACCTGAAAAAGATCGTAGCTTTCTCAACCTCAAGCCAACTAGGCCTTATGATAGTGACAATTGGTATTAACCAACCACACTTAGCCTTTCTACACATCTGCACGCACGCCTTCTTCAAAGCTATACTATTCCTATGCGCAGGCTCCATCATCCACAGCCTAAATAACGAACAAGACATTCGCAAAATAGGAGGCTTATTCAAAGCCCTACCCTTTACATCTTCCTCCCTTGTTATTGGAAGCCTTGCACTTATAGGCATACCTTTTCTAACAGGATTCTACTCAAAAGACCTAATCATCGAAACCGCAAACACGTCGTATACAAACGCCTGAGCCCTCACAACCACTCTAATAGCCACCTCCCTCACAGCTATCTACAGTATCCGTATCATCTTCTTCACCATAACAGGATACCCCCGTTTCACAACACTTATCACGATTAATGAAAACAACCCTCTATTAATAAACCCAATCAATCGCCTAGCAGCGGGTAGCATTTTCGCCGGGTTTCTTATTTCCAATTGCGTTCCTCCTACATCATACCCTCAAGTCACCATACCGTTATACCTAAAACTCACAGCCTTAGGCGTAACCATCTTAGGACTTCTCGTAGCAACAGAACTCAGCCTAATAGCTAACAATATGAAACTAAGCACCCCATTAAAAACCTACTACTTCTCTAACATGCTAGCCTTTTATTCTATCACTACACACCGATCAAACCCACATTCAAGCCTAACCACAAGCCAAAACATTACCTCAACCCTACTAGACTTATTTTGATTAGAAAAGTCTATACCAAAAATAACAACTCAAACTCAAATTTCAATCTCCACAACTTCTTCAACACAAAAGGGCCTCATCAAGCTCTACTTTTTATCTCTATTAATCCCACCGACCCTAGCTCTAATACTAACCATCTAACCCCCACCCCGAGTAAGCTCAATAGCAATATGTATTCCTATGAACAACGCTCAACAAGTAACTAAGACAACCCAAACCCCATAATTATACAAAGCAGCAGCACCCGTAGGATCTTCACGAATTAACCCCGGGCCTTCACCCTCATAAATTATCCAACTAGCCACAGTGTTATAATTAACTGTAATATCAATAGTTTGTTTAGGATCCCCGCCCAGCAAGAACACTATTCCCATCTCCATCATAAACCCTAACACAAAAACACCCAAGATATCAGTACTTGACACCCATGTTTCAGGATGCTCATCAATTGCTATAGCCGCAGTATAACCAAATACAACTATTATTCCACCCAAATAAATCAAAAAGACCATAAGTCCCATGTAAGACCCACCAAAATATAACGTAATAGCACAACCCACAGCACCACTAAAAATTAACACCAGCCCGCCGTAAATAGGAGAAGGCTTAGAAGAAAACCCTACAAAACCTATTACCAAAATAATACTTAATGAAAATAAAGCATATGTCATTATTCCCACATGGACTATAACCATGACTAATGATATGAAAAACCATCGTTGTATTTCAACTATAAGAATAACAATGACCTCCCCTCGTAAAACCCACCCATTAGCAAAAATTATCAATGAATCATTTATCGACCTCCCAACACCATCTAACATCTCTTCCTGATGAAATTTTGGCTCACTCCTAGGCACTTGCCTAATTATCCAAATTACAACAGGTCTATTCCTAGCTATACACTACACGTCAGATACCGCCACCGCTTTCTCCTCAGTCGCCCACATCACCCGAGACGTAAACTACGGTTGAATAATCCGCTACCTACATGCTAACGGCGCATCCATATTTTTCATCTGCTTATTCCTCCATATCGGTCGAGGCCTGTACTACGGATCTTTCCTTTTTCTGAAGACTTGAAACGTCGGTACAATCCTACTACTTACCACCATGGCAACTGCATTCATGGGCTACGTACTCCCATGAGGTCAAATATCATTCTGAGGGGCTACAGTAATCACAAACCTGCTATCAGCAATCCCCTATATTGGATCCGATCTAGTCCAATGGATCTGAGGCGGGTTCTCAGTAGACAAGGCCACACTAACACGATTCTTCACTTTCCACTTCATCCTACCATTTATCATCGCAGCCCTAGCAACCATCCACCTTCTCTTTCTGCATGAGACAGGTTCAAGTAACCCGTCAGGAATGACATCAGAACCCGACAAAATTTCATTCCACCCGTATTACACAATCAAAGACATCCTTGGGTTAATATTTCTCCTACTCCTCCTTATAATACTAACCCTATTCTCACCCGACCTACTGACAGACCCAGACAACTACACATTAGCCAACCCCCTAAACACCCCTCCCCACATTAAGCCAGAGTGATACTTCCTATTTGCATACGCAATCTTACGATCCATTCCCAACAAATTAGGTGGCGTCTTAGCTCTTATACTTTCAATCCTAATCCTAATAGTCATCCCCATAATACACATATCTAAACAACAAAGCATAACATTCCGACCAATCACTCAAACCCTATTCTGAACCCTAGTAGCTGACCTAGTGACACTCACATGAATTGGGGGTCAACCAGTCGAATACCCATACGTAACTATTGGTCAAACAGCATCCATCATATACTTTCTTATTATTATCACCCTAATCCCACTATCCGCTTTAATCGAAAATAAACTACTCAAGTGATAGACGCCCTCGTAGTATAAACCAATACACCGGTCTTGTAAACCAGAAATGGAGAAAGCTTCTCCCCAGGGCAGCCATCAGGGAAAGAACACTAAATTCTACCATCAACACCCAAAGCTGAAATTCTAACATTTAAACTATCCCCTGAATGGCCAAACCAAGTCTTATTGATGGCTCAGCATCAAAGTACTTTACAAGTACGCTTGATGTCCTAATTGGCCATGTAATACGTGCATTAATGTTTATCCCCATGAATAAGGTACAGCACTATAAATGCTTGATCATACATAGTACATAAAACCTAAACCGCACATAAAACCCTCCCCAACATGCTTACAAGCAAGTACTATAAAACCACATGGAATCAACACATTAAATCAAACTCCAATGAACAAGATCCTCCACACGAATATTCAACAAACCACTAATATTCATTGACCGTACATAGTACATAAAATGAATAATCGGACATAGCACATCCTATTACGTAATCGTCCGGTCCATGACTATCCCTCAGGTACCATTGGTCTCTTAATCTACCAACCTCCGTGAAACCAACAACCCGCCCACTTCTGCTAGTATTCTCGCTCCGGGCCCATATAGACAGGGCTTGATTATACTGAAACTATATCTGGCATTTGGTTCCTACCTCAGGGCCATATTAACAAGATCGCACCCACGTTCCCCTTAAATAAGACATCACGATGGTGTGGCGCTATCACCCTCTTTATCTCGTCACTGGATGCACGGGTGCCTCTGGTAGGAAAGGAATGTACTCATCAGCATTGCCGGGAGGCTCCTGGAAGAAGGTTCCAATGACCATCCTGGAGCACCTGACTGTGTTTTGCCAGACTTTATGCTATCATCGCGCCTGGAATTGAATGTCTTGGCCCCCACCCCACCCAACAAGTTGCAATTAAGTTAATGGTTACAGGACATAATTAGCCACTATTTCGCACTAATTTAAAAATTTAAAATTTAACCCAAAAATAACCCCATCCCACCACCCCTTTTTATAAATTCTATACCATCCACGCTCCTATTTACCTCTTTCTGAAGCACGTACCTCAAAGAGGCATCCTACTATTAGTTCCACAGCAAACCTCTCCCCATACAAAACCCCCATGCACACACCATAACCATGCTCACTCAGACAAACTAGTAATATCATGTACGACTACTCTCCGCATACCTCAAAGTACACCCTTCAGAGAACAAACTTATACTATTACAAAGAAAGAGACCACCCAAAATAACTTTCCCCACAATACCCAAACAAACTAA